TAGATAATGTATCTATAAGCAAAGTAATAGACTTCAAACAAAGTAGGAATTCGCAAGATGGAGAAAATCATTGCAGTTATTATAGGGAAGTCTAGGGACTTAGAGCATATCCTATTTGAAGGAGGATGGAATTCAAATCGGGTAAGGGATCCTTCCTTCTATTGATTTGATAGAAATTCGTTTTTCTTTTCCTGTCTCTATGATTTTCAATGAATGAGTCTGTGGTAATGCTTTTATCTCTATTCTATGGCGCAAGCGACCGTCCAGTCTATAAACAAGTACTAATGAGAAAATGAAAACTATACTAAAGGAAACATAGGATCTCTATCCTAAAATCTAAAAATAGTACATATTAGGGCTATACGGATTCGAACCGTAGACCTTCTCGGTAAAACAGATCAAACGGATTATTATCGAAATGATTCGAACTGTTTCAAAGACCCAACATGCATTTTTTTGCATTGGGCTCTTTCATCAACTGATGTAAAGATCAGTTAGTCCACCATAGTTTTTCTTTACGGAAAGATAATGAGATGGCTCCCTATGCTCTGATTGATTATTTGTATTATGATCTATCTAGGAGCAATACCAAAGTGTTTCAAAGGAGGATTACCTTGACTTAGGTCTGCCTCCGGCCTAAATTAAATCAACCTAAGTGAAATGGAGTCTCTATCGTTCCGCTGCAAGAGTTGACTATGAGACTTCATACACCTTAAAGTTCATAGAACGAAAAGAAGTTTTTCGGAGGCCCTTATCCTCATTAAGCCTAGCATTTAGTGGGCTGGATATTTACCTTATCAACTAGCAAATCAATAAGGGTTCTATTTGATTAGGCACCTGAATTGGCACCTGAATCGGACTGAACCGACTGTTTGTCAGGCTACTGTTCTCCTATTCTCTCGAATCCATGAAGTAAGACATTGATTTTGCAATAAGATCAATTATGTTCATTGCATAATAAGCTCCCTTGAAAAGCATTGGCGCACGTGTAAGCGAGTTGCTCTACCGAACTGAGCTATAGCCCTTGTCAGAGATATCTTAACATATAGATAATTTCTTGTCAAGATGAATATTCTCTAATGCCAGAGGATATCCCTTTGATCTGTTTACTATATAACATACCAATAACGGAGCAGTATTGCTTATAAAAAGGATTCGATCTATAATCGATCGAAGTAATGGGTCTTCCCTTGTGGTAATAAATTGCCTACTTAACTCAGTGGTTAGAGTATTGCTTTCATACGGCGGGAGTCATTGGTTCAAATCCAATAGTAGGTAGGTAGGTAGAAAAATTACTAGATAGCATTGGACTTACTTCGCTTCGCTATCTAATAACTTTTTCTACCCCTCTTCCCTTTTTCTTTGTATCAACTAAACCTTTGGATTGTCTTCAATTGGATGGGGGAATCCAATTGATAGCCTCGACCCGTATCCTAGCTCGTCTGAGAGCTAGCTTCGCTTCAACCAATTCTTTCGTACCCTCAGCTCTACTCAAGTTAGCTTCGGCTATTTCAAGTGCCTGTTGAGCTTCTTCCGGATCAATGTCACTACCCAATTCCGCATCATTTCCTAAAATGATGATCTCATTATTAACTATTCTCGCAAAACCGCTCCACAGAACCGCCGTTAACCATTGGTCGTTGAGGAGGCGTATTCTCAAAGGACCCATATCTACAGCTGTGTTAATGGGGGCGTGGTTTGGTAATACGCCAATTTGGCCACTATTAGTAGATAAAATGATTTCTTTCACTTCACAATCCCAAATAATTCGCTTAGGAGTTAGTACATAAAGATTTAATTTCATTTCTTCAATTTGTTCTCCTCTTCTAAGTTTATAGCTTTCGTGCTAGCTTCATCGATGTTACCCACCAAATAAAAAGCCTGTTCGGGTAGGCCGTCTAATTCTCCGGAAAGGATTAGTTGAAATCCCCTAATTGTTTCTGCAAGACCAACATACTTTCCTGCAGAACCGGTAAAAACTTCTGCCACAAAGAACGGTTGTGATAAGAAACGTTCAATTTTTCGTGCTCTTGCTACAGTTAAACGATCCTCCTCCGATAATTCATCCAACCCAAGAATTGCGATAATGTCCTGAAGTTCTTTGTAACGTTGTAAAGTTTGCTTAACTCTTTGCGCAGTTTCATAATGTTCGTTGCCAACGATCCGAGGCTGTAACATAGTTGAGGTTGAATCTAAAGGATCTACTGCTGGATAAATACCCTTGGAAGCTAATCCTCTGGAAAGTACGGTAGTAGCATCCAAATGTGCAAATGTTGTGGCAGGAGCAGGGTCGGTCAAATCGTCCGCAGGTACATAAACCGCTTGGATCGAAGTTATAGATCCCTTTTTGGTAGAAGTAATTCTTTCTTGCAAAGAACCCATTTCTGTACTAAGAGTAGGTTGATAACCCACTGCGGAGGGCATTCTCCCTAATAAAGCGGATACCTCCGATCCTGCTTGAACAAAACGAAAGATATTATCGATGAATAGAAGCACGTCTTGCTTATTAACATCTCGGAAATATTCTGCCATAGTTAGGGCAGTTAAACCAACTCTCATACGAGCTCCCGGCGGTTCATTCATTTGGCCATAGACTAGAGCTACCTTTGATTCCTCAATATTTTTTTCATTAATTACTCCGGATTCTTTCATTTCCATATAAAGATCATTTCCTTCACGAGTCCGTTCCCCTACTCCGCCAAATACGGATACGCCTCCATGAGCTTTAGCAATGTTGTTGATTAATTCCATGATGAGTACTGTTTTACCTACTCCAGCCCCCCCAAATAGTCCGATTTTTCCTCCACGTCGATAAGGAGCTAAAAGATCGACCACCTTAATACCTGTTTCAAAGATGGATAATTTCGTATCTAACTCGATAAAGGCAGGCGCAGATCTATGAATAGGGAATGTTGCACTAGTATCTACAGGACCCAAATTGTCAATAGGTTCCCCAAGAACGTTGAAAATTCGTCCGAGAGTAGCTCCACCGACTGGAACACTGAGAGGAGCTCCCGTGTCAATCACTTCCATTCCTCTCATCAACCCGTCTGTAGCACTCATAGCTACAGCTCTAACTCTATTATTTCCTAATAATTGTTGTACCTCACAAGTCACATTAATTTGCTTACCGGCAGTGTCTCTACTCTTGACTACCAAAGCGTTATAAATATAAGGTAACTTGCCTGGGGGAAAAGTGATATCCAGCACGGGTCCAATAATTTGATCGATACTCCCTGTGCTTTTTTCTTCAATTGTGGAAACCCCGGGACGAGAAGTAGTAGGATTGGTTCTCATAATTATCACATAATTTTCAAAAAAAAAGAATTTGTCGAAATTTATCTTTTTTTCTTGTTGAATAATGCCAAATCAAATCCAAAAAAAGAGACAAAAATCCAAAAGTCAAAAGGAAATGAATTAGTTAATTCAATAAGAGAGAAAAGGGGACCAGGACTTGATTTCGTTGCCCAAGCGAATCCCATTCAATCGTTTACTCATGGAATGAGTCCGTTGGAAAGTTCAATCAATCTTTTTTTCATATACATTTCGCCTTTTGTAGAGGATCTGTCCCTACTCTACTTTCCTATCTAGGACTTCGATATACAAAATATATACTACTGTGAAGCATAGATTGCTGTCAACAGAGAATTTTCTTAGTATTTAGGTATTTACATTCAAAATAAGAAAGGGCCTATTAAGAACTTGTAAAATAAGGATTAGGGATTGATTTGGGTTGCGCTATATCTATCAAAGAGTATACAATAATGATGGATTTGGTGAATCAAATCCATGGTTTAATAACGAACCATGTTAACTTACCATAACAACAACTCAATTCCTATCGAATTCCTATAGTAGAATTCCTATAGGATAGAACATACACAGGGTGTACGCATTATATATGAATGAAACATATTCATTAACTTAAGCATGCCCTCCATTTTCTTTAATGAGTTGATATTAATTGAATATCCTTTTTGTTTTAAAAGATTTTTGCAAAGGTTTCATTTACGCCTAATCCATATCGAGTAGACCCTGTCGTTGTGAGAATTCTTAATTCATGAGTTGTAGGGAGGGACTTATGTCACCACAAACAGAAACTAAAGCAAGTGTTGGATTTAAAGCTGGTGTTAAGGATTATAAATTGAATTACTACACCCCGGAGTATGAAACCAAGGATACTGATATCTTGGCAGCATTCCGAGTAACTCCTCAGCCGGGGGTTCCGCCCGAAGAAGCAGGGGCTGCAGTAGCTGCCGAATCTTCTACTGGTACATGGACAACTGTTTGGACTGATGGACTTACCAGTCTTGATCGTTACAAAGGACGATGCTATCACATCGAGCCCGTTGTTGGGGAGGAAAATCAATATATCGCTTATGTAGCTTATCCATTAGACCTATTTGAAGAGGGTTCTGTTACTAACATGTTTACTTCCATTGTGGGTAACGTATTTGGTTTCAAAGCCCTACGCGCTCTACGTCTGGAGGATCTGCGAATTCCCACTACTTATTCAAAAACTTTCCAAGGTCCGCCTCATGGTATCCAAGTTGAAAGGGATAAGTTGAACAAGTACGGCCGTCCTTTTTTGGGATGTACTATTAAACCAAAATTGGGATTATCCGCAAAAAATTATGGTAGAGCGTGTTATGAGTGTCTACGCGGTGGACTTGATTTTACCAAAGATGATGAAAACGTAAACTCACAACCATTTATGCGCTGGAGGGACCGTTTTGTCTTTTGTGCCGAAGCAATTTATAAAGCACAGGCCGAAACCGGTGAAATCAAGGGGCATTACTTGAATGCGACTGCAGGTACAGTCGAAGAAATGATGAAGAGAGCTATATTTGCGAGAGAATTAGGGGCTCCTATTGTAATGCATGACTACTTAACTGGGGGATTTACCGCAAATACTAGTTTGGCTCATTATTGCCGCGACAATGGCCTACTTCTTCACATTCACCGGGCAATGCATGCAGTTATTGATAGACAGAAAAATCATGGTATGCATTTTCGTGTATTAGCTAAAGCATTGCGTATGTCTGGGGGAGATCATGTCCACGCCGGTACAGTAGTAGGTAAGTTAGAAGGGGAACGCGAAATGACTTTAGGTTTTGTTGATTTATTGCGCGATGATTTTATTGAAAAAGATCGTGCTCGCGGTGTCTTTTTCACTCAGGACTGGGTATCCATGCCAGGTGTTATACCGGTGGCTTCAGGGGGTATTCATGTTTGGCATATGCCAGCTCTGACCGAAATCTTTGGAGATGATTCCGTATTACAATTTGGTGGAGGAACTTTAGGACATCCTTGGGGAAATGCACCTGGTGCAGCAGCTAATCGAGTGGCTTTAGAAGCTTGTGTACAAGCTCGTAACGAAGGACGCGATCTTGCTCGTGAAGGTAATGAAATTATCCGAGCAGCTTGCAAATGGAGTCCTGAACTAGCCGCAGCTTGTGAAGTATGGAAGGCGATCAAATTCGAGTTCGAGCCGGTAGATAAACTAGATAAGTAGATAAAACTAGATATAAAGAAGGTCTAAATAAAAAAGAAGCGAAATAGAAAGAGAAAAAATCAGTTACGAAATGCAGTAATTCTTCTTTATTCTTCTAATTGATTGCAATTAAACTCGGCTCAATCTTTTTTTTTAAGATTGAGCCGAATAAAAATGGATCTTGATACGATCATGAGACTTGACAAATCGAGATTCCTCTATTCTATATATTTAGAATATATAAAGGTATAATACAATAAATAAATACAAATATAGTATTATCATATGATAATGGAATCAAATACGCAGTATTTACAGAAAAAGGTCTTTATTTATTGAGAAAGAATCAATGAAAAAAGATTAGGAATCGCAATGCTACTATACGTGTCCGGAGGAGTATTCGGAATAATATTCTTCTATAATCCATTCTTGCGTCTTGCGCGGGGTCTTACTAATAGGACTTCGCTGCACGGGACGGGTCTTCATCGAAAGAAAAGCTAACTCCACCCGGCATTTTCATACCCTTTGGGTGGTATATCGCCTTAAAAAGTCTAAGGGGGTAGTATGAGATCTGTAGTAAGTAAGAGAATTTGCCCTTTGATTTTGATTGAGTATGCTATTTTTCCGCCTTTACCGCGCATTATTGTATAAGCTTCTATAGGATAGAGGACCGCGTATGCAGGAAGGAAATTAGAGCTTAATAAAAAAGTCTAAAAAAGCTTCAACTTTATGGCACTATCAATCAACTAAAAAGCCCTATGTATGAATCCTTACAACCGGTGGGATAGGATAAGAGCGAGTTTCGGTATACTGGGGCTGGGGGATATCCTTATTTCAAAACCTGACGCGCATCTTGCGTTTGTAGGGGTCCGAGAGTGGTTGAAGAAGTATTGCATGTGGAAGTAGGTAGACGAAACTTATTTAGGATTCGAAATGGGCGCATTCGACTAAAAGTCGTACTGAGACCTTTTTAAAAGGATATTCTGAAAGAGGTATTTCATTTTCACAATCGCTTTCTTTTGAATCCAATTTCAAGTTCGATTAGAAGGATAGAAAGGCCGTGAGGACGGGAAAAGAAAAATCAAATCTTTTTAATTTTAATTAGTTCTCTTTTTTTGCAATTTTCTTATTATCCATTCCATTCATTTTTTTTATAGAATAGAATACTATTCTATAAAAAATCTTTATTTTGCAAACTAAAAAATACAATAGTCAATATTCCTTATAATAGATATACTTAATTATATTATAAGAATCTTAAGATATTTTTCGAATAGATAGAAATAGTAAATTTGAATTGAGACACCTATTCTATGACGGATTTTAACTTACCTTCTATTTTCGTGCCTTTAGTAGGCTTAGTATTTCCAGCAATTGCAATGGCTTCTTTATTTCTTTATGTGCAGAAAAATAAGATTGTCTAGAACCGACGGGGGCGAATTTTCTCAATGTATTTCCACGCAGGATCATAATACAGATATTTTTTAGTGTAAGTAATATAATAGGGTATGTGGCTCTTTCTACACACAAACGAAAAACGGCTATGGATGCGGATATAGGCTACGAGCATAAATGCATGCATATGCGGAGCCGGGTATAGCGAGTTTTATTTGAAGTGGATCAACGAATATTTTTTGAATAGAAAGTCAATGTATCTAACCAATTATTTCACAGGAGTACTCGTTGCTGAAGGCGATTTCAGAATCAAAAAAAGTAAAGTCAAAATCATTTAGCTTATTCTCTCAATTTCAATCGACCGCTGCTGGATTTAGTATATCTAATATGAATTGGCGATCAGAACACATATGGATAGAACTTCTAAAAGGTTCTCGAAAAAGAGGTAATTTTTTCTGGGCCTGTATTCTTTTTCTAGGTTCACTAGGATTCTTATCAGTTGGGGCTTCCAGTTATCTTGGTAAGAATATGATATCTGTACTTCCATCTCAACAAATTCTTTTTTTTCCACAGGGGGTCGTGATGTCTTTCTACGGAATCGCGGGCCTATTCATTAGCTCCTACTTGTGGTGCACTATTTTGTGGAATGTAGGCAGTGGTTATGACCGATTCGATAGAAAAGAGGGAATAGTGTGCATTTTTCGTTGGGGATTTCCTGGAATAAAACGTCGCGTCTTCCTTCGATTCCTTATGCGGGATATCCAATCAATTAGAATTCAGGTTAAAGAGGGTCTTTATCCTCGTCGTATCCTTTATATGGAAATCCGGGGCCAGGGGGTCATTCCCTTGACTCGTACTGATGAGAAGTTTTTTACTCCACGAGAAATAGAACAAAAAGCTGCCGAATTGGCCTATTTCTTGCGTGTACCAATTGAAGTATTTTGAGTACCGATTGCATTTTTTTGAAATGAATTGAATGAGGACGAATTGGAAGAAGATTTTCTCAACACGGGGAGGGGGTCCCTTCAAAATTGGATTCGTTATTGTAAGGGGATTTTCGAGTATTTATCTAAAGGAAGGAACAAACGAGGATAAGAGAAAATTGCTTCTAATTTGTTTTGTCCAAGTGAGATATATGGCATAATATTCTTCCATTTTCATCCGAAAGCGCTTTTTTTTATTCTATTTCTCTATTCCACTCCACCTAGATCTAAGAAAGAACCCAATGCAATGAAATTCCACTAGTATACAAAAAAGAGAAATAGATACAAGGTCTCAAACATTGTTATAGAATTTTTGCTTCAAAGAAAAAAGAAATATCATATAGAGTCAGCGAATGAAATAGAGTCAGCGAATGAAGCGGATTCATTAACAACTCAATTTACAGATCAAAAATGAAAAAAAAGAAAGCGTTGCCTTCTTTCCTATATCTTGTATTTATCGTACTTTTGCCCTGGGGGGTCTCTTTCTCTTTTAACAAATGTCTGGAACTTTGGATTAAGAATTGGTGGAATACCAGGCAATCCGAAACTCTCTTAACTGATATTCAAGAGAAAAAGGTTCTAGAAAGATTCATAGAATTAGAAGAACTTTTTCTCTTGGACGAAATGATAAAAGAGAAACCGAAGACACATGTACAAAAACCTCCTATAGGAATACACAAGGAAATAATACAATTGGCCAAAATTGATAATGAGGATCATCTCCATATCATTTTGCATTTCTCGACAAATATAATCTGTTTGGCTATTCTAAGTGGTTCTTTTTTTCTGGGTAAAGAGGAACTTGTCATTTTAAATTCTTGGGTTCAGGAATTCTTCTATAACTTAAATGACTCAATAAAAGCTTTTATTATTCTTTTAGTTACTGATTTTTTTGTTGGATTTCACTCCACCCGCGGTTGGGAACTACTAATTCGTTGGGTCTACAATGATCTTGGATGGGCTCCTAACGAGCTAATTTTCACTATTTTTGTTTGTAGTTTTCCAGTGATTCTAGATACATGTTTGAAATTTTGGGTCTTTTTTTGTTTAAACCGTCTATCTCCTTCGCTTGTAGTCATTTATCATTCAATTAGTGAAGCATAAACTCATTCGATCTCCTGATATTAATCAAATTAGCATCTTTCTTCTTTTAGAAAGAAAGCCCTTTTGCTTTTTAGCAAAATTCTTTCTATTTCTACCTGCTCAAGATATTCATCATTCCAGTACAACTGTTGCAGTAGAATGACAACAGACTCGTGTATAGGGAACTAGATTAGCTTAGCTACCTATCTAATTTATTGTAGAAATTCCGGGATCTGCGATTGGACATGGAAAATAGAAATACTTTTTCTTGGGTAAAGGAACAGATGATTCGATCGATTTCTGTATCGATCATGATATACGTAATAACTCGGACATCTATTTCAAATGCATATCCCATTTTTGCGCAGCAGGGTTATGAAAACCCACGAGAAGCAACCGGACGAATTGTATGTGCAAATTGCCATTTAGCTAATAAGCCCGTGGATATTGAAGTTCCCCAAGCTGTGCTTCCCGATACTGTATTTGAAGCAGTTCTTCGAATTCCTTATGATATGCAACTGAAACAAGTTCTTGCTAATGGGAAAAAGGGAGGGTTAAATGTGGGTGCTGTTCTTATTTTGCCCGAGGGATTCGAATTAGCGCCCCCCGACCGTATTTCTCCTGAGTTGAAAGAAAAGATAGGAAATCTCTCTTTTCAGAGTTATCGTCCCGATAAAAAAAATATTCTTGTGATAGGCCCTGTTCCCGGTCAGAAATATAGTGAAATCGTCTTTCCCATTCTTTCCCCCGATCCTGCTACGAAGAAAGACGTTCATTTCTTAAAATATCCCATATATGTAGGGGGAAACCGAGGAAGGGGACAGATCTATCCTGATGGTAGTAAGAGTAACAATACGGTCTATAATGCTACGTCAACAGGTATAGTAAGAAAAATACTACGTAAAGAAAAGGGGGGATATGAAATATCCATAGTCGATGCATCGGATGGACGCCAAGTGATTGATATTATACCTCCCGGGCCAGAACTTCTTGTTTCAGAAGGGGAATCGATCAAGCTTGATCAACCATTAACAAGCAATCCTAA